TTATTTCTCCTTAAAGTAAAAAGGCAATATATAATAGATTTAACTAATTAATATAAATTAGTTCTTATCAGTTAAATTCTCTAAATTTTTAGGAATAACCTTAATGATAATTATAACATACTTTTATTTTTAATTTACAACTAATTTATTTATATAACCAATAACTTTTTAGAATACTTTAATTATAAGTTGAACCTGTTTTTATTTGTTTAAATTCAGTCTTAATTTATTTATAATAAAAATATAGAAGTAATTTATGTTAAAAAATTAATTGATTAAATTTAATCATGAATCAATCAAATAAAACTTTAAATAATAATATAACCAAATTAGTAAACCAACCTTATAAATATGGTTTTTCAACAACAATTGAAAAAGATATAATTGAAAAAGGTTTAAATGAAAAAGTTATACGTCTATTATCAAAAAAAAAAAATGAACCAAAATTTTTATTAGATTTTCGTTTAAAAGCGTATAAAAAGTGGAAAGAAATGAGTTGCCCGGAATGGGCTCAGTTGAAGTTTTCAGAAATTGATTATCAAGATATCGTTTACTATTCAGCACCAAAAGTTAAAAAGAAGTTAAATAGTCTTGACGAAGTTGACCCTGAGTTATTGGAAACCTTTAATAAATTAGGTATTTCATTAGGTGAACAAAAACGACTAACAAATGTTGCTGTAGATGCGGTTTTTGATAGTGTTTCTATTGCAACGACTTTTAAGGAAGAATTAGCAGAATATGGAGTTATTTTTTCTTCTATTTCAGAAGCTGTTAATGAGTATAGTAAACTTATTGAAAAATATTTAGGAACTATTGTTCCAATAGGTGATAACTATTTTTCAGCTTTAAATTCTGCAGTTTTTACAGATGGATCATTTTGTTATATACCAAAAGATGTTATTTGTCCCTTAGATTTATCTACTTATTTCAGAATAAATGACCAAAACTCTGGACAATTTGAGCGAACACTTATTATAGCAGAAGAGAATAGTAAAGTAAGTTATTTAGAAGGATGTACAGCCCCTCAATACGATAATAATCAATTACATGCTGCAATTGTAGAATTAATTGCTTTAAAGAATGCAACAATAAAATATTCTACAGTTCAAAATTGGTATTCTGGGGATCAAAAAGGGCAAGGTGGTGTATATAATTTTGTAACAAAACGCGGACTGTGCGCAGGTGATTTTTCTAAAATTTCGTGGACTCAAGTTGAAACTGGTTCTTCAATAACCTGGAAATATCCTAGTTGTGTATTAGTTGGAGAAAGTGCACAGGGAGAATTTTATTCTGTTGCTTTGACAAATAATTATCAACAAGCTGATACTGGTACAAAAATGATTCATATAGGAAGAAATACTCGAAGTCGTATAGTCTCTAAAGGAATTTCTGCAGGAAATTCAAAAAATACATATAGAGGATTTGTTAATGTTAATAAAAAGGCAATTGGAGCACGCAATTATTCTCAGTGTGATTCATTATTAATTGGAAATCTATCAAATTCGAATACATTTCCATTCATATCTGTTCAAAATTGTACAACAAAAATTGAACATGAGGCTTCTACATCTAAAATTGGTGAAGAACAAATATTTTATTTTTTACAACGAGGAATCTCGATCGAAAAAGGAATTGAATTAATGATTAGCGGTTTTTGTCGTGAAGTTTTTACAGAATTACCTTTAGAATTTGCTTCTGAAGCAGATCGTTTATTAAGTTTAAAATTAGAAGGAAGTGTAGGATAATGACTTTAAATTCACCTATTTTAGAAATTAAAAATTTAAGAGCTTGTATAGATAATAATGAAATCTTAAAAAATTTAAATTTGACAATAAATCGTGGAGAAATCCATGCGATAATGGGTCCAAATGGTTCAGGTAAAAGTACGTTTTCCAAAATTATTGCAGGTCACCCTGCTTATCAAGTTTTAAGCGGAGACATTCTTTTTAAAGGCTCAAGTATTTTAGAATTAGACCCTGAAAAACGATCACATCTAGGTATTTTTTTAGCATTTCAATATCCAATTGAAATTCCAGGTGTAAGTAATGAAGATTTTTTGAGACTTGCCTATAATTCAAAACAGAAATTTCTAAATAAACCAGAAGTTGACCCCATTGAATTTTTTAGCATAATAAATCAAAAACTAAAACTAGTTAATATGTCTTCTGTTTTTTTAAGTAGAAATGTTAATGAAGGCTTTTCAGGGGGTGAGAAAAAACGTAATGAAATTTTACAAATGATTTTATTAGAATCTGAATTATCTATTTTAGATGAAACAGATTCTGGATTAGATATTGATGCTCTAAAAATTATTTCTAATGGTATTAATACTTTTATGGATTCAGATAAAG